AAGTATCCTAAATAGAAAATGAAAATAAACAAGTCGAGAAAGAGATGGTTGAATCAAAATAATTTTTTTTTAAATTCTATTTCTGTCCAAAGACAATATGAATGTTCTATCATACTCAATCAACACACTAAAAGGGTTATATGATATATCTGGTGTAGAAGTGGGCCAACATTTCTATTGGCAAATAGGGGGTTTACAAATCCATGGCCAGGTATTGATAACTTCTTGGGTTGTAATTGCTATATTATTAGGTTCAGCTGCTCTAGCTGTTCGGAGTCCACAGACCATTCCGACTAGTGGTCAAAATTTCTTTGAATATGTCCTTGAATTTATTCGAGACGTGAGCCAAACTCAAATTGGAGAAGAATATCGTCCTTGGGTTCCCTTTATTGGGACTATGTTTCTATTTATTTTTGTTTCTAATTGGTCAGGGGCGCTTTTACCTTGGAAAATCATACAGTTACCTCACGGAGAGTTAGCTGCACCTACGAATGATATAAATACTACTGTTGCTTTAGCTTTACTCACGTCAGTAGCCTATTTCTATGCGGGTCTTACAAAAAGGGGATTAGGTTATTTTGGTAAATATATTCAACCAACTCCAATTCTTTTACCCATTAACATCTTAGAAGATTTCACAAAACCTCTATCACTTAGTTTTCGACTTTTCGGAAATATATTAGCGGATGAATTAGTAGTTGTTGTTCTTGTTTCTTTAGTGCCTTTAGTGGTTCCTATACCTGTTATGTTTCTTGGATTATTTACAAGTGGTATTCAGGCTCTTATTTTTGCAACTTTAGCCGCAGCTTATATAGGTGAATCCATGGAAGGTCATCATTGATTAGTCTTAGGAAGAGTTTTGAGTTTCGAGCCTGGTTTGGTTGGTAATATTAAGTGTATGTGTAGCTCAAGATACGCTATCAAGATAATCAGGTTTATTTAGAGCCTAAAGGTAAGGTATCCCACAGTAATAGAAAAAATGATATTTGATAAATGTAAAAAAAATGAGTAAAGAAAGAAGGGGTGCCCCATCCATGTATGTGCAATCTAATGACTAGAAGTCAATTCTTGTCGATTAGATGTTTTGAAGAATGATTCGAAAATCCGATTTAATTTCAAATATAATAGGCGGTTTACTTTATGGAAAAAACGTATGTATATTTTATATTAGATATTAACAAGTTATATATGAACTAATATTTAATTTGCCCTACTTTAAATTTCGATAAAAATACCAACCGAAGTAGTTACGTTTTGTTAATGACTGCGAATTGAATGAATAAACAGAAAAAATAAAGAAAAAGATCGAAGGATAATTAATGATTAGAAAAAGGAAATGGAAAAACTCAAGTTGTATTGATTCAGAAAGATTCAACACATTAGGAACTAAAAAAGGGTAAAGTCTTTCTAATTATCTATCTAATTGGAGATTATTTCACTTTCTTTCAAATTTAAATTCGGCGTTTTTAGTTATTTCAGCTGGATAAATATTACCAATGGAATAATTAAATCATAATGTATTGGTTGATTGTATCATTAACCATTTCTTTTTTTTGTGTGTGAGGAATTGATCATGAATCCACTGATTTCTGCCGCTTCCGTTATTGCTGCTGGATTGGCTGTAGGGCTTGCTTCTATTGGACCTGGAGTTGGTCAAGGTACTGCTGCGGGACAAGCTGTAGAAGGTATTGCAAGACAACCCGAGGCAGAAGGAAAAATACGAGGTACTTTATTACTTAGTTTAGCTTTTATGGAAGCTTTAACAATTTATGGATTGGTTGTAGCATTAGCGCTTTTATTTGCGAATCCTTTTGTTTAATCCAAAAGAAATGAGAAATACATATTTATTTCTTTTATAGCTTTGGACTTGCAGGTTGCTTTTTCACATTATAGTAAAATATCGCCTCTACAGAATTACTTATTCGTTGCGAAAAAACCTATGGGAAGGACTTCTTTTATTTCAGGATGAAGAATTAGTGTTACCCACTCGCTTTCTTCCTTACTCTTATTAGTTCAAAGGAGAAGTGTTGCAACAAAGGAGTTATCTCGCAATTCCCATGAAACCTAGTACGTAATTTTATTACAATAACTTATTAAGTTAAGTATTATTCTTATTGGGAATTGGGGAATCTCAATTAAAAACGAAATTTCATTTCGAAACTATTTGATTTTGATATAAGAAGTAGCAAAAAAGTGAAATAATACAACGATTTGTTTAGTTTATCTATAAGAGGAGATTAAAAGGAAATCATATGAAAAATGTAACCGATTCTTTCGTTTTCTTCGTTCACTGGCCATCTGCCGGGGGTTTCGGGTTTAATACCGATATTTTAGCAACAAATCTAATAAATCTTAGTGTAGTATTTGGTGTATTGATCTTTTTTGGAAAGGGAGTGTGTGCGGGTTGTTTATTTCAAGAATAGGTTGGATTCAACCAACTGTGCCTCCTTTTTGTTTCGAGTTCGAAATTAGGACGTAAGGTGCATGATTTCACGAATGA